TTCAGAAAATACTGGACCTCCGCCTACACAAGTAAATTGTTGATAAAACTCCAAAATGGCATTTTCCCTTGACCCAATTTTTTTTTTTTCCTTATCGCTCAGGAAAGACAAGAAAATCTCGGGGTAGCACACATTCTCTAGAATTTCTCTTAGATTCAAACCCATAGCTGATGATAGAACTAAAATAGATATTTTCTGTTTCCTACTCACACGAGCCCATATCCTTGCTTTTTTATCAATCTCTAATTCTACTCTTCCCCCCCAATCTGATATTATAGTGCCGGTATAGACCGAAATTCCGTTATGGTTCAATTCTGACCGGTAATAGATACCAGGACTTTGCAATATTTGATTGATCACAATTCTGTATATTCCATTTACTATAGAAGTTCCCAGGGAATTCATTAGAGGAATGTTTCCAATAAAAATTGTTTGTTCTTGCATATCCCTACTGTTTTTCCAAATTAATCCCCCGGATACATATAATTCAGAAGAATATGTAAGTGATTCATATACAGCATCTCTTTCTTTTATCGATGGTTCTACTAATTGATATGTTTCCACAAATAATTGAAATTCAATTTCTTGATCTCTATCTTCAATTTTTGGAAACTTATAAAGTTCTTCTGCTAAGCCCTGATCAATGAACCTACAAAATCCTTCAAATTGTATCTGATTAAATCCAGGTATTGTAGACATTCCCCCATTTCCATCCCCAAGCATTTTTAATTTCCCATTTATTGAAAAAAAAAATCCCATTATTGGATCGTTTTTCATCCAATTATATGGATCGATCAGCACTGATGGAATTGCTATTCTGTTTACAGAATCACATAAAATTTTATCTAACTCCATATATGAATATGGAATGTCTGAAATACGTATGAACGGAGGAATAAAGAGAATTTTGATTTTCTACTCAAATTGGAATTTGCAACAGATACAACTGGAAAAGAATTGAGAAATTCCACTTAACTTAGACTTATGGAATTTTATATAGAATAACAAAAAGTGATTCAATTTCTACTATTATTTATGATATTACATATTCCAATACAAGTGAAATAAATAATTAGGGATTTGATCTCTTCGATGAGATAAAAACCCAATAGTTAGAAACAATATAAAGTTGTTTTTTTAGCACTTAGCTTTTTTCCTTTTTTTCGTGGATTTCCTTGTTCAGTTCAAAAAAAAAAAAAGGATTCGCACCGAACAGACGAGATATTTTTTTTTATTTTAATAGCGTTTGTTGAAGCGCAGAAGAAAGCTTTATTAAGCATACGCGGATAGAGCTATAGCTATCTATATATATGTCTTTCCTTTTATTGCGGGTCTATTCTGTACAGCGCATGGCGTGCTCTAGCAAAATATCGATTTTCTATAGGAATCATAAACAGATAAGATATCTGATTAGAGGTATACGTGTAATAATTTATGTTCTGGGGTTTACATATACTCATAATTGTTGTTATAATTGAAATGGAGAAGGCTTTTTTTTATTGAAAAGAATCAATACTGGATAGTTAGATATCCATTTTGATTTTCTTATATCATTCGGGAAATACAATTTTAGATTCAAATTTAGATTCAAATTCGAGAATCGTTCATGAATTTTCAGTCAATAGTTAACGGTTCCAATTTGTCCTGAATTTCGGCTTTTGTGACTGAAAATTCACATTTTGTTTTTCCTTTTCACATTTTGTTTTTCCTTTCAATAGAAAGGAGAAAGAATTCAGATAGTGCGTGTTTTGACATACTATACAAAATTAATCAAAGAGATAGATCCAATCCAAAAAAGGAAGGAGTTCTTTTAGGAAAGGGATTCAGATTAAGAAAAATGGGATTCAAGATACAAGTACAAAAGTACAAAAAAAAAGAAGTTTAGTAAGAAAAAAAAAAGGGGGGGGGGTATTTTCGTCTATTTTTTATTTCTATTGCCTTGGCGACATGGCCGAGTGGTAAGGCGGGGGACTGCAAATCCTTTTTCCCCAGTTCAAATCCGGGTGTCGCCTGATCAACAAAAGACGCGAAATACCTTATTCTGTTTTGCTGATATATTGTCCCCAATAGAAACAGCGGAGGAAAAAGACTCGTGATATTTCCAAGAGCGCTGCTGCTTATTTTGTTTGCGCTTAATCTTTCCCGATTCTACTAGCAATCATACAAGAACTTCTTATAATTAATTGGTTCTAATTAATTGAATTGGATTTTTTGGATTGTTTCATCAATGGTATTGGACAAAATCTTTTTTTTTTTTTTTTACTCTGCACCAGCGATACTAATATTATTATTAGTGACTATTATTATTATTAGTGACTATTATTAGTGAAAAATAATGGAAAAAAGTGAACAATACTAGCAAAATTCCTTCATATTCATAGAGATAGGGGACATAATTCACATGGATATAGTAAGTCTCGCTTGGGCTGCTTTGATGGTAGTCTTTACATTTTCCCTTTCACTCGTAGTATGGGGAAGAAGTGGACTCTAGGGATACTACTAATTGAGTTGAGAAATGAAACTCTATCAATTCTTTTATAGATCGTTCTGCAAAGACTTTTTAATTTAACTATTTTAAATTGAACTATTTATATTGAAATTGAATTCAATAATTGAATTCAATTTCAAAATTCTATTCGATTCGAGTGGAGTAATTTATTCTATGAATAATATTTGAATAATACCCTTTTAATCATAATCAAATAAATATTTTAATGATTCCAGTGTTCATATTTCAAAAGTAAAAAGAATACAAATGATAGGAAAGTTATTCCAACCGAATTCTTCCTAAATTCTTTATTATGATAAACCGGCTCTTATCAGAGTTATATATGGACAATAAGGAGCAGCGGAACCTTTTTTACTTTTTATTTGTTTGCCTTTTTCCGGTTCAAAGACAAAATAAAGTAGTTCTTTTTTTAGTTATTTAAAAGTTATTAAATTAAGTGATTTTCTACGGGAAATAAAATAGACATAGTGATTCTCTAACGGGATACTCCGCATACTAAGATATTTTCTTGGAGAAGTCACATATTGCGTACTTAGTACTTAGTACTTAGTTTAGTATTTTTTTTTTATTATTTTCGTTTTATAAATTCGATTTATGCTATACTTTATTGACTTGACTCATTTCATATTATGATTCAAAGATTTAAAATCGGCGGGGTTTACTAATCCTTTTCTTTTCGTCGAAATCTGAAAAAGTTTTTATAAAACTCCTTTCCTTGGATGTGTTCAATTAATTACTTCTTTGGAATGCTAAAAAAAGATTTCTTGATTTTCTTTTATTAATACATACCCCAACTATTCTTTTTTTTCTTTTCATTGATTTGATTATTTCAATGGATTCCGGGATTCATATTGAAAATAATCAGAAATCCAGGAATTGGAATCATAAGAGTAAGAGGCGCCTTTCAACTATTCCAGATTAATTGGAACCAACACAAATCAAACATATGAAGAAAAGAAATCCAATTTGAACCTTATGTACATTCCATATAGATAATTAATATCTATTGTCTATATATCTATCTATATATGAATATGAAGATGACATTCTAGATTGATCCATATTAAGCCCAGATCTTTCTACAGTACAACTTTATATACTAGAATAACAAAAATAGATAGTATGGTAGTAAATATATTACTTTCTACCATACTATCGGATCTCATAGAATCCTGCTGATTCTAGTTCGCTCATTTCAGCTAAAACGCAAAATTGGAATTCTTTTCATTTTATTTCGTTAATTCTTGATATTGATAAGAACTAAGAAATCAAGTTTCATTCAAATTAATCACTTTGACTAACAGTTTTTACATATATTATAAGTAAAAAAGCAGTAGGAACTAGAATGAACAGTGCAGTAGCAATAAATGCGAGAATATTTACTTCCATAATCTCATCGTTTCGTTTTTCTTTACTTCACAATAATTCGGGATTTAATCCCATAAGAGATGAGAAATCTTTCGCCTCTAAATTCAATGGGATGAATTCCATCTCGATGATATCGAATCAGATCAATATCATGAATAACAATATCTGAACTCTCAAATCGATTTATCGTCGAGAATTGAATAGTATAACATAGAAAGATCATTTATTCATACCAAATCCAAAAATGGATTCCTGATCCAATCGAAAATTTCCTTACTTTGTTACTTTATTTATCATTCTTTTCCATTCTTTCTTTTCTATAAAACTATCTCCTTCCTTGTACAATCATCTGACTAAGTATCATCTAATCGTCTTTAAACTTACATAAGTTACAAACAAAAACAAACCCAAACAAACAATAGAAGCGAAATGGGAAAGGGGGAGTTATGTTCTAAACTCTTTTTTTGAATGATCTAATCTTATTGGATTGGAAAACAAATCTTATTGGATTGGAAAACAAAAAAAAAAGTGTGATAAAGATAAGTCCTAGTACAGTAAAAAAAAAATCGAATATTCTACCAAATTCACTTTTTTTTTAGAGTTTGTTTTTTCTTCGGCATAAACCCTTAAAAAAGATTATCCATTCCCTCTCTCTCTAAGAGAGGCAGAGTCCTTATTTGATTTTTATTTTATTAATATACTCTTTACTTGATTGAATTAGGAATGGGATCCATATAATATATCAAAACTTCAGTGTACAATTTGAATGAGATAGATTGTTTCAAATAATTGAGGTTACACAAAATCGGAGCCAAAAAAGAAGAGACTTTTCCGATTAAAAGGATTTTATCAAAGAAATTAAAGTCATTTTGTATCGTACAAATAAGAATTCTATTTGTGTATGTGCTACCGGGAAAGATAGGGTACTCGATTCGATTTCATTATACGGATCGGGAGGAATCGAAAAGGCCAAATTCAGTGAGGTCTCTCTTAGAATCCTGAATATGACGCTACCAATAATTGTACTAATCCACATGTGTCTTTATCCATCTCCATCGATACTAGTTGAAGAAATGAAAATGACCATATTTGTATTTGCTTTGATGAAAAACGAAAATAAAGAAAATAAATATATAAATATAAAATATATAAATAATATAAAATAATAATAAGGATCCCCTTTGGGAACGAAATTCTGCTATTTGTACCCCTTTTACAGAAAATGAAGAGATGAATTGATGTATTTTTTTTTATTGGATTATTGTTTATTGGATTTGTCGGGACTGACGGGGCTCGAACCCGCAGCTTCCGCCTTGACAGGGCGGTGCTCTGACCAATTGAACTACAATCCCAGGGAAACGAAATACAGCATACATATTCTTCTGATTTCATTCAAACACTTTCTGTTTAGATTTAAAATTGGAATCGCCTCGTTGTAACAGAGTGCGAGTGGTAGGTAATATTGATATCCACGCGCATATATATTTTGCGCATATATATTTTAGTGATACTGGCACAAATTATTAGTTATCTTTTCGTTATTTCAAATAAAAATCTCAAAATCAATTGATAATCAACCTTTCAATGAAAAAAAAAAAAGACTCTTTTTTCTTTCTATTACTTTTTTTTTCTTAGACTTTCTACTTACAAATCCTGATATGAATCTAGATCGTCAGAAAGATCATAATTTGTGGTAAAAAAAGAAAGCAAATCAAATAAATAACAAGTAGAGCAGAAATTTTTACTTCTTTTTTTTATCAGACATTTCGAAAGAACAAAGGGGTTATATCATTTCATGGTGGATCAGTGAATTATTGGGCCGAGCTGGATTTGAACCAGCGTAGGCATATTGCCAACGAATTTACAGTCCGTCCCCATTAACCGCTCGGGCATCGACCCAGGAAGAAAAAATTCCAGACTTCTTAAGAATCCCCGATCAACTTCCTTTCGTAATACCCTACCCCCAGGGGAAGTCGAATCCCCGCTGCCTCCTTGAAAGAGAGATGTCCTGAACCACTAGACGATGGGGGCACATTTGCCCGATCGTCAGCATATTATACTCATAGTATGAACAGTTTTTTGAAATTGTCAATAGAATGAATTTCATTCGATTTATCTATATTATTATATTCTAATAATATAGATAATATAGAAAAAAAAATAGAAAAAATTATATAGAATCTATTTACTTTACATAGATTTGATGTAGAATCTATTTCTATAGATATGGATTATCCGCATGCTGGCTCATTTCGGAATTGAATCAAATGGGCCCTTTTAACTCAGTGGTAGAGTAACGCCATGGTAAGGCGTAAGTCATCGGTTCAAATCCGATAAGGGGCTTTGTCCTTTTTTCATAAAACTCCCGCGGGAGTATTTCTATTTGAAGGGAGATTCCATTTGAAGGGGGAATAGAGATATTGTTAATATTTGCAATAAATAAGGTAAGAAACTCTATATTTCTACTAAATAGAATAAATAGAATTCTTCTAAATTCTAAATTAAATTAGAAGGTTAACATTATAATGATTTATACTCGAATTTAGAGTATACTAATATAGTAATTATAGTTATAAAATTGAACATTTGTTTATTATATTAAAATGAATAATGATAAGTTGGCTCTTAAATCGTCAAACTTTCCTATTTTATAGGAGTCCAATCAAACCAATTGTAAAGATTAGATTAGAAATCAACAAAAGAAAAAGTAAGTGGACCTAACCCATTGAATCATGACTATATCCACTATTCTGATAGTCAAATTCGATATAGATGAAATTGGAACAGTAGATCCGCTTTTTTCTTTCATTTTCATATTTCTTTGGACTCCGAAAAAAAAAATCTGTCGATATTTCTGATTCAATCTTTTTGTTCCTAGTTATCTAGTTATTCTATAGGAATAAATTACTATTTCCTTCCTCCATTCCACAGAAAAGTTTATTCGAAGTCACAACATAAAACATAATAAAACATATTAAGGGAATTAAAAATATCTTTCTTAAATATCTTTCTTTGATTCCAGAACACAATTTATATTGATATTTATATCTATATAATATATAAGATTAATAGGTGCGATAAAAAGACTTTCGTTTCATTTCAAATTTCCTATTATTTATTTAATATTGTATTGAATTTAATAATAGAAAAATTCATTCTCCTTTTTCTTTTCTGACAGATAACAGATATAAAATAAAGTAAATAGAAAAAAAAGGTTCGAAGTGTCTTTCGCGCTTTGACCTGTGAAAGGGCGTATTCTGGGGTTTTATCTTCATCTGAAGAAAAAAGAAATATAAGAAAGACGATATTAAAATGAAAGAATACTAAAATGAAAGAATAAAGTATAAAATAAGAAAAGTATATGATATGGTAGTAGTTTAATGCACATAGAAATTAGAAGAGTACATAAAAATATTTCTTTTTATAAATATCACAAACAAGATCCAAGAATAAGATTCGTTTGATAGAATGAGATCTGAGGATCAACTGGTAACGAAAGAGGGGATAACTTGTTCCTTGAATGATTCTTTCAAAAAATTCATCTATTGGATTGATGAGTCGTCATCAAAAAACTCACGGTTCATATGGTTATTAAGACTAAGAAGGAATAACCAAATTGAGTT